AACTTTGAGTGTCCTAATTTCACGTGATTCACAGGGTTCAATTCGTCGACATTGCACGATCAAAGGTGTAGTACTGCTTGTACTTGTAGTAGCGGTCCTTATATACAATCGAAATAGGGTCGAAAGAAAAAATATCTATTTGATGGGGCTTCTTCCTAAACCTCTGCGTTCCATTGGACCCCCCAATTATACATTGAAAGAATCCTTTTGGTCTTCCAATCTCAATAGGTTGATTGTTTCGCTCCTGTATCTTCCAAAAGGGAAAAAGATCTATGAGAGTTGTTTCATGGATCCGAAAGAAAGTACTTGGGTTCTTCCAATAACTAAAAAGTGTATCATGTCTGAATCTAACTGGGGTTCGCGGCGATGGAGGAATGCGATCGTAAAAAAGAGGAATTCCAGCTGTAAGATATCGAATGAAATTGCAGCTGGAATTGAGATCTCGTTCAAAGAGAAAGATATAAAATATCTGGAGTTTTTTTTTGTATCCTATACGAATGATCCGATCCGCAAGGACCATGATTGGAAATTCTTTGACCGCCTTTCTCCGAGTAAGAAGCGAAACATAATCAACTTGAATTCGGGACAGCTATTCGAAATTTTAGTGAAACATTTGATTTGTTATCTCATGTCTGCTTTTTGTGAAAAAAGACCAATTGATGAGGGGGGGTTCTTCAAACAACAAGGAGCTGAGGCGACTATTCAATCAAACGAGATTGAACATGTTTCCCATCTCCTCTCGAGAAACAAGGGGGGTATTTTTTTGCAAAATTGCGCTCAATTTCATATGTGGCAATTCCGCCAAGATCTCTTCGTTATTGGGGGGAAGAATCGGCACAAATCGGATTTTTTGAGGAACATCTCGAGAGAGAATTTGATTTGGTTAGACAATGCGTGGTTGGTAAACAGGAATCGGGTTTTTAGCAAGGTACGGAATGTATCGTCAAATATTCAATATGATTCCATAAGATCCATTTTCTTTCAAGTAACGGATTCTAGCCAATCGAAAGGATTTTCTGATCAATCCATAGATCCTTTCAATTCCATTAGTAATGAGGGTTCGGAATATCACACATTGATCAATCAAACGGAGATTCAGCAACTAAAAGAAAGATCAATTCTTTTAGATACTTCCTTTCTTCAAACGGAACGAACAGAGATAAAATCAGATCGATTCTCAAAATACCTTTCCGGATATTCCTCAATGGCTCGGCTATTCCCGGAACGTGAGAAGCAGATGAATAATCATCTGCTTCCAGAAGAAATAGAAGAATTTCTTGGGAATCCTACAAGATCAATTCGTTCTTTTTTCTCTGATAGATGGTCAGAACTTCATCTGGGTTTGAATCTTACCGAGAGGTCGACTATAGATCAGAAATTGTTGAAGAAACAACAAGGTGTTTCTTTTGTCCCTTCGAGGCGATCGGAAAATAAAGAAATAGTTGATATATTCAAGATAATTACGTATTTACAAAATACCTCCTCAGTTCATTCGATTGCAGCAGATCCGGGATGGGATATGGTTCCGAAGGATGAACCGGATATGGACAGTTCCAATAAGATTTCATTCTTGAACGAAAATGCATTTTTTGATTTATTTCATCTATTCCATGATCGGAACAAAAGGGGATACAGGTTGCACCACGAGTTTGAATTAGAAGAGACATTTCAAGAAATGGCAGATCTATTCACTCTATCAATAACCGAGCCGGATTTAGCCTATCATAATAAGGAATTTGGCTTGTCTATTGATTCCTACGGAAAATTATTGAATGAGGTATTCAACTCCGGGGATGAATCGAAAAATAAATCTTTATTGGTTCTATCTTCTATTTTTTATGAAGAGAATGAATCTTTTTATCGAAAGATAAAAAAAAAATCGGTCCGGATCTCCTGCGGGAATGATTTGGAAGATCCAAAACAAAAAATAGCGGTATTTGCTCACAACAACATAATGGAGGCGATCCATCAATATAGATTGATCCGAAATCAGATTCAAATCCAATATAGTACCTATGGGTACATAAGAAATGTATTGAATCGATTCTTTTTAATGAATCGACCCGATTGCAACTTCGCATATGGAATTCAAAAGCATCCCATAGGAAATGATATTCTGAATCATCTAACTATAATAATAGATAAGATCAACCAACATTTATCCAATTTGAAAAAGATTAAGAAGAAGTGGTTCGATCCTCTTATTTCTCGAACCGAGAGATCCACGAATCTGGATCCTAATGTATATAGATACAAATGCTCCAATGGAAGCAAGAATTTCCAGGAACATTTGGAACATTTCGTTTCTGAGCAGAAACACCGTTTTCGAGTAATGTTCGATCGATTACGTATTAATCAATATTCGATTGATTGGTCCGAGGTTATCGACAAACAAGATTTGTCCAAGTCACTTCGTTTCTTTTTGTCCAAGTCACTTCTCCTTTTGTCCAAGTCGCTTCTCTTTTTATCTAAGTCACTTCCTTTTTTCGTTGTGAGTCTCGGGAATATCTCCATTCATAGGGCCGAAATCCGCATCTATGAATTGAAAGGTCTGAATGATCAACCCGGCAATCAGTTGTTAGAATCAATAGGTGTTCAAATCGTTTATTTGAATAAATTGAAACCCTTCTTATTGTATGATCATGATACTTCCCAAAGATCGAAATTTTTAATCAATACAGGAACAATATTACCTTTTTTGTTCAACAAGATACAAAAGTGCATGATTGACTCATTCCGTACTAGAAAAAATCGAAGGAAATCCTTTGAGAACACGGATTCCTATTTATCAATGATATCCCACGATCGAAACAATTGGTTGAATCCTCAGAAAAGTTCATTGATATCTTCTTTTTATAGAGCAAATAGACTTCAATTCTTGAATCAGCCCCACCGCTTCTGGTTCTATTGTAACAAAGGGTTCCATTTTTATGGGGAAAAGACCCGTATCCATAATTATGATTTTACATATGCACAATTCCCCAATATCTTGTGCATTCGCAACAAAATATTTTCTTTGTGTTTCGGTAAAAAAAAACATGTTTTGGGAGAGAGAGAGACTATTTCACCAATTGAGTCACAGGTATCTGGCATATTCATACCTAACAATGTTCCACAAAGTGGTAACGAAACGTATAACTTGTACAAATCTTTCCATTTTTCAATTCGATCCGATCCATCCGTTCCTATTTACTCGATTGCAGACATTTCTGGAACACCTGCAATAGAGGAACAAATAGTCAATTTTGAAAGAACTTATTGTCAGCTTCTTTCAGATATGAATCTATCTGATTCAGAAGGGAAAAACTTGCATCACTATCTCCGTTTCAATTCAAACATGGGTTTGATTCACACTCCATGTTTTGAGAAATATGTGCCGTCCGGAAAGAGGAAAGAACTGAGTCTTTGTCTAAAGAAAAACGTTGAGAAGGGGGAAGTAGGTAGAACCCTTCAACGAGATAGTGCTTTTTCAAATCTCTCAAAATGGAATTTGTTCCAAACCTATATGCCTTGGTTCCTTACTTGGACGGGGTGTAAATATCTTTATTTCACCTTAAAAAACAATATTTATTTGATATTGAATATTCCCTTTCAATATTCCCTAAGTGGCAGTCAAAATTTTGTGTCCGTTTTTCATGATATTATGCATGGATCAGATATATCATGGCCAATTCCTCAGAAAAAGTGGTGGTCGATTCTTCCACAACGGAATCTGATAAGTGAGAGTTCGAGTAAGTGTTTACAGAATCTTCTTCTGTCCGAAGAAATGATTCATCGAAATAATGAGTCACCCATTCCATTGATATGGACACATCTGAGATCACCAAATGCTTGGGAGTTCCTCTATTCAATTCTTTTCCTTCTTCTTGTTGCTGGATATCTCGTTCGTACACATCTTCTCTTTGTTTTCCGAGCCTCTAGTGAGTTACAGACAGAGTTAGAAAAGATCAAATCTTTGATGATTCCATCATACATGATTGAGTTGCGAAAACTTCTGGATAGGTATCCTACATCTGAACTGAATTCTTTCTGGTTAAAGAATCTCTTTCTAGTTGCTCTGGAACAATTAGGAGATTCTCTGGAAGAAATACGGGATTCTGCTTCTGGCGGCAACATGCTATTGGGTGGTGGTCCCGCTTATGGGGTCAAATCAATACGTTCTAAGAAGAAATATTTGAATATCAATCTCATCGATCTCATCAGTATCATACCAAATCCCATCAATCGAATCACTTTTTCGAGAAATACGAGACATCTAAGTCGTACAAGTAAAGAGATCTATTCATTGATAAGAAAAAGAAAAAACGTGAACGGTGATTGGATTGATGATAAAATAGAATCCTGGGTCGCGAACAGTGATTCGATTGATGATGAAGAAAGAGAATTCTTGGTTCAGTTCTCCACCTTAACGACGGAAAAAAGGATTGATCAAATTCTATTGAGTCTGACTCATAGTGATCGTTTATCAAAGAATGACTCTGGTTATCAAATGATTGAACAACCGGGATCCATTTACTTACGATACTTAGTTGACATTCATAAAAAGTATCTAATGAATTATGAGTTCAATAGATCCTGTTTAGCAGAAAGACGGATATTCCTTGCTCATTATCAGACAATCACTTATTCACAAACCTCGTGTGGGGCTAATAGTTCTCATTTCCCATCTCATGGAAAACCCTTTTCGCTCCGCTTAGCCCTATCCCCTTCTAGGGGTATTTTAGTGATAGGTTCTATAGGAACTGGACGATCCTATTTGGTCAAATACCTAGCGACAAACTCCTATGTTCCTTTCATTACGGTATTTCCGAACAAGTTCCTGGATGACAAGCCTAAAGGTTATCTTATTGACGATATCGATATTGATGATAGTGACGATATCGATATTGATGATAGTGACGATATTGATGATGACCTTGATACGGAGCTGCTAACTATGACGAATGTGCTAACTATGTATATGACGCCGAAAATAGACCGATTTGATACCACCCTTCAAT